ATAAAAGAATTGATTGAAATCTGACATATTTATATTTGTAAACTCGTGTTACATCGGAGCAGTGTAGTGAACAGAAAGAAAACTATCGAATCAGATCCAATTTATCGTAATCGATTAGTAAATATGCTAGTTGATCGTATCCTGAAAAATGGCAAGAAATCACTGGCTTATCAGATTTTTTATCAGGCTATGAAGCGGATTAGGTAAAAGACAAATAGGAACCCACTGTCTGTTCTGCGACAGGCGGTGCGTGGGGTAACTCCCGACGTAGTGACAGAAACCAAACGTGTAGGTGGATCAACTTATCGAGTTCCCGTTGAAGTAGTACCGGCAGAGGGAAAAGCTTCGGCTATCCGGTGGTCATTAATCGCGTGTCGAAAACGCTCAGGTCGAAGTATGGCTTTAAGATCGAGTGATGAATCAATGGATGCCGCCAGAAATTCCGGTAGTGCCATACGGAAGAAGGAGGAGACTCATAAAGTTGCGGAAGCCAACAAAGCTTTTGCCCATTTCCGTTAGTTTCGGATTCGTTCCAATCCACAATAATTGCGTTGTGGATTGGAACCGGGGCACAAACTATCTGGGAATCAAAAAACAATACGAAGAAGTGGTTGAGTTGAGTGAGGGGTGAACGACGAATAACGGGTGTCCAAGCCACAAGTGGGGATTGGCAACTACTTCTCTTCTTTCTTAGGTTGTTAATTATTAGACTCCTCCTGATAGGATGGCGGGGGGGGGGGCCGATGCAGAGTTGCGGAGTACCTCGCAAAAAGGCTTGACACATGACCAGTTTTTCAGAGACTGAAATTGATTGGGACGCGCATCGCATGGAGTAGAAATTGTTTGAGATATCGAAAAGAAGCCCCCATATCCGAGAATTCTGGAGACTCAATTAATTTTGGTTGACACAGATTGGTTTTTGTGATATATTATAAATTAACAAGCTTACTAGCCTGGGGAATCACCAATTATTTCTTGAAAACCGAAAATTACCATGACCGCAACTTTAGAACGACGCGAAAGCGCAAGCCTATGGGGTCGCTTCTGCGACTGGATTACCAGCACCGAAAACCGTCTTTACATCGGATGGTTCGGTGTCTTAATGATTCCCACCTTGCTAACCGCAACCTCTGTATTCATCATTGCTTTCGTCGCAGCTCCTCCCGTAGATATTGATGGTATTCGCGAACCCGTTTCTGGTTCTTTGTTATACGGTAACAACATTATCTCTGGTGCTATCATCCCTACTTCTGCAGCTATTGGGTTACACTTCTACCCAATCTGGGAAGCAGCTTCCGTCGATGAATGGCTTTACAATGGTGGTCCTTACGAACTTATCGTTCTTCACTTCCTACTTGGTGTAGCTTGCTACATGGGTCGCGAATGGGAACTAAGCTTCCGTCTAGGTATGCGTCCTTGGATCGCTGTTGCGTACTCGGCTCCTGTCGCAGCTGCTGCCGCCGTCTTCCTGATCTACCCAATTGGTCAAGGAAGTTTTTCTGACGGTATGCCTCTAGGCATTTCTGGTACTTTCAACTTCATGATCGTCTTCCAGGCTGAGCACAATATCCTTATGCATCCCTTCCACATGTTGGGTGTAGCTGGCGTATTCGGCGGCTCTCTATTCAGTGCTATGCATGGTTCTTTGGTAACTTCTAGTTTGATCAGAGAAACAACTGAGAATGAGTCTGCTAATGCAGGTTACAAGTTCGGTCAAGAAGAAGAAACCTACAACATCGTAGCTGCTCACGGCTACTTCGGTCGTTTGATCTTCCAATATGCTAGCTTCAACAATTCTCGTTCTCTGCACTTCTTTTTAGCTGCTTGGCCCGTAGTAGGTATCTGGTTCACCGCTTTAGGCATTAGCACCATGGCATTCAACTTGAATGGTTTTAACTTCAACCAATCCGTGGTTGACAGCCAGGGTCGTGTTATAAACACCTGGGCTGATATCATAAACCGTGCTAACCTAGGTATGGAAGTCATGCATGAACGTAACGCCCATAACTTCCCCCTAGACTTGGCTTCTGCTGAAGCTCCTTCTATAAACGGATAACATCCGTCTGGTTATGCAGCACAACTGGATACCAAACCTCTTAACTTCAGAGGGGGAGGTTTGGTGTCCAATGAGATGAAGGTTCATTCGGTAGAACGAATGAAAAGAATGATAACAGCTTATCACAATTTCACGATTATCAGTTTCCAACCTTAAATTCTGAAAACTATTTGGAATATCCTTCTGCGATTTAATAGATTACGAAGTTTCCTACTCCGATTTGCAGAATGCTTGTAATCCCCTACCCCAATCTTTTGGATAAAAGAAGGAGTGTATTCCTCATTTCAAAGATTTTCTATTGTCTTGTTATATACATACAGCTAATATGTATGTGTATCAACCGAAGGACCTATCTAGATTGCTTAACAGATAGATCTTGTTCACGTCCGGGGGGGGGGGGGAGCCAACTAAATCAACTCAACTGAATCGGCAGGGGGGGCGGACGTAGCCAAGTGGATCAAGGCAATGGATTGTGGATCCATCACGCGCGGGTTCAATCCCCGTCGTTCGCCCATAATCCAATTGGGTAATTCGATCCCATCGCTCTGCTTGGAACAGAGAAGAACTGTTAAGGTGGATGGGATATGTGTGGGTCTCCTCGACAATAACAATTTAGAATTCCCGATCTAATTCCAATTTTGGATACGACTATTCACAGAAATCACTAGACTCATCTGAAATATGTATTCCATCCTATCTTGAAATTTTCAAGATTATTGGTATAATAAATGTGGGAAATAGATAGTATCTACCGCATAGAATTAATATGGAAAAAGAAAATAAGGTAAAAAAGGTGGCAAGAAAAAGAGTAGGAAGTCCAGATTTTTCATCTAAAGTTTCGGAGTTAATAGAAGTCAGTCTATTAGATCACTTCTTCGAATCATTGAAAAACCAACATCTCAAAGAATTTTTAATTAGTCCATCTTCCAATTATGAACCTTTTATCAGATTATCTGACTTGTGATTTATAAGTTCACTATTTTTACGCAATCTGCGTGATTCACTAAAAAGAGGTAGTGGCATCACCCTGGAGATGCTGATGTTGCTAACAATACCAATTTCCATGCATTGCTTGAGTGACAAAAGGTCGATCGAAAGAAGTTTTGTATTAACGGGAGTCATTAATGGGGGTGACGGAGTAAGAAGAAAACAAGCGGAAAACCTTGGTGATTTCTCCTGTGACTGCCTTCTCCGATTCGAAAGATCTTTATCTGTTGGAAGGAGTGAAAAGAGGAGAATACCAGTTTACCACTACTTAGGTTTGAACGAAGATATTTCTGCAGGTTCAACGAAAAGAGAGAAGCAAGTTCGCTATGATGCGATGATTTCCCTGGTTTCCGGTAGATGGGAGGCATGCGTAGTGAGGGGTTCACTCCTTGGCGGAGATATATCCAAGGATGATTTTGAAAGGATTCAAGTATTTTGTAGGGGTAGGTGTTTACAAAATTCAAGTAGGTTTTTCAAATTCTATAACTATCTGGTAGTTTCTAGAAACTACCAAAGTGATTTCGACTCGTTATTCTTTTGGGAAAATCATAACAAGCGAGATCCGGGTCGGTTACAAGCAACACAATTGAGAAACGACTCATTAAGTCCCGTAAACTCCTATGACAAGGCGTTACTTGAATCCGGCAATTCAGCAGATCACCAGGGGGATGGATCGGGATTTTACCCCGAACGAGAAGCCTTTTCCAACTTGTCTTCATTTACGTCTTGTGAGAAAACGACGTCGTTTCGTGGCTGTATATCCGGATTAGATTGTGACAAAAATGGGGAAGAATTTCCCATTCTACACACTTATTCACAAATGAGAAATGGATTAATAAATCGACTCACCAAATTTATCTCGATAATCGAGAAATCAAATCTGATTTATAATAGGGCAATAGTTATTGACGTCAGTAATAGCGTCAAATCTGGGAAAGGATTTCCATTGGAAATAAAGGGCGACATGCCGCTTACTCAAATATCTGGCAATAAATTTGGGCTAGCGAGTAGCAGACACCTCAACCTCAATGAGATTCTTCCAAACTATTTTCAAATATCTTTTTTAGGTATACTTGGAGAAATAAGTAATCGAAGTGAAAATACTACTTTTTTAAACTAATTGAAAGAAGAGAGTAACATACATTCAATATATTCTTTAGTTAGATTGTATGGACGAAATAGAATAATACCTCTCTACTCAACATACATATTTCTTTTCTATGACTATTTCTGCGCATTATCTACTGAATATTTCTTCCAAATCAAATATCGGTTGGGTGGCTGGACGGGGATCGGGGAGTACACCGGTGTAACAAGAATTGCAACTGAATAAATAGTATTGAAATGGAAAGATAACGTAGGGCGCCTATTGAACGAATATATTACTTTTCAAATTGATGAGTATAGAAATGTTCAGTCAAATGTGCATAGATGGCTCGATACGACCGAGGATTCGTCTTCTTTCCCTGTCGGGGAAGTCTCAAAGTATGACTTGGAGGAATCAATTTGCCGTGTATCAATAATAGGAAACGAATTACTAAGTAATATTGGTGTCAGTCTCGGTAGTAACAATCAACGGAACGAAAAATATTTTCATCGATTTCTCAATGTTTTATTTCTCTATAAAATGATTGTTGCTGAGGTTACTCGCCAGAAAGTTTTGATATATACCATTGATTATTGCATCGAAAAATTGAACGATATAGATCTCGAGAAATTAAACAAGATAGATCTCATGAAGCTTGATCTTTTATCAAGTTTATTCGATGGTTACATTGATGAACAGATACTTTTTCTCAAAACAATTCTTGAGAGAAAAAAGAGTTTATTCATTGAATCCAAACTGTTAATGAGTGGGAAATCGGTAGGCTCTTCGACCGAGCTGGAACCTGCAGTGAATCCTACTTCTATCGGGTTGCCCCGCATTGAATCTATGCGAGCAGGGTTTTCAAGGGATGATTTTTCCATTACGGGGAGGCAATTTTGGAATCTGTTTATGCATGATTTAAACCGTGGGGGAGGTTCAACTAGAGATATTGGTGAGAATATTTTGAGATACATCTCCGATCAGGTTGATAAACTAAACTTTCTAGACGACTCACCTATACGGAACTGTGCTGGAAGCAACTTTATTCCGAGAATCAGAAGAAATTTTTTTATTGGGAGATGCAACAGTAGTTACCTCAACGTCTTAGAAAACTTCTATGTGGGCTCCGAAGATGAAACCATCTCATCTAATATCATCTCATTTATTCATCCCCAACTGCCGGATTCGTTGTCATCCAATTTATCGAGACAAACAGCGGGGGAGGTTGCTGGTCACGCACTCACACCAATTCAATTTACTTCATCTAATCTGCATGAATCCACAGCATTAGTAACTCACTCAGATGGACTTTCCAATTCTATTTCGGATCTGAAGAGGTTACTGGCGAGTTTGAACTTATCTCCTCGTGAAACGATAGAGTCATTTCTATATTCGTGCAGTAGCGATGGAGTTTCTTTGGAGAAAACGTCGATAAACCCCGATTCGTCGTCGGATCGGCAACCCCAACCTCGTCTCAAGAATCTGGTGTTGGATCGAGTCTATCAAAAGAATTTGTCTATTAAGTATTTCTTGGAACCGGAAGAATTGGAAACATCTTATTGGTCGCTAAGACTCCCATTATGCAACGATGTAACATCGAGATCTCTAGCAGAATCGATTGGAAAGGAGGTTGCGTACGAAGATACGGATTTTGCGGATCAATCTATCCGGAGGGAGGCTATTCGTCCATCCCACTTTATCAATTTCAATGAATTACTAAAAGATTTGAACAGATATAAGATCTCTTGGATCTTTTGGAAAGACAATATCGATGAGAAATGGAGCTTATTTAGAGATTACATACCTTGGTTTTTTACCCCCACCTGGTGGAAATACTTTTACGATCTGATTAGAGAAACATATCCAGAAATAGGACTTAAAATAAGTTATGACTCAACTCATAATTTTCCTAGAATCTCTAAAAGAATTGCTGAAGATGTAGTAGATGGTGCGAAAGCCTATTTATCTCAAAGACTGCAAAGCCTGGGATTGAGATTCGACAACGATTCTATCAATACTATAGTATCCGAGATAAGTCTTCTTATTTTCGAGGAAATTCCTGATGAAGCGGAGATTTTACATTCGGGAGGATGGTCAGTATCTCAATCTTCCAATAGGTCTATCTTCTATTACTTCATTCTTTCAGTATTAATTGTTCTTGCATTATTCAAACACCCTTTGTCTGCCGTTTCGGGTTCCAATTCCTTTCATTTATGGAAACGTTTCAATACTATTGAATATTTGACAGACCCAACGCGTGGATCCTATTTGAAAGAGGTAATGCATTCCCCTTCGACAAGCTAAATGTCAACGAGAGATCTACTAATCTATTCTTTGAATAGATTCTTGAATTATATAAATAATATAATTTTTTTCTTCTTCGTGAAAGATGAAATCGATTCATGGATATTTCATAGAGAAAGCCCCGATATCCTAGATAGTAAGAAAGAACTACTGACTCAACATTTAGTGACGAATAAAATTCTTTATAGGTATGTGTCGAAATTGAATTCCAATTATGATTTATTGAGCAACGAGATTTCTCATGAACCTTATCCACGAGAAAGATCTAATGTTTTGGCATACTTGCGTCAATTCTGGCAAAATGATCTATTGAGTCACAAGATCCGTAAGTTGGATCCTGCGGAAAAGTGGGCTTTTTCCGCCCTCGAGAGAAATATTCTATTTTCAGTAACAGCGAGACGAAGAGGCAGTCTACTAAATATGCCATGTCATGACATACCTATCTCACTCCAATCGGGATTATTACCATCTAAAGGAATTTTGCTAGTAGGACCCATAGAAACTGGCCGATCTTCCATTATTAGAGATGTAGCATTCGATTCCTACTTTCCAGTGGTGAAACTACCAATGAAAAAGCTGATATACAACCGATCCTTTTTTAATAATGTACGTGGAAATTTCATTTCGAAAGAAAGCGTACACCGATTAAATTTCGTTTTTGAAATGGCGAAAGAGATGTCTCCCTGTACACCATGGATTCAAGATATTCATGAATTGAATATTCATCGTTCGTATCATAAGCTAGAAGCTGATCCCAAATTCTTACTTTGCCAAATATTGAGAAGTATTGGTGACAGGCGCGGCAATTCCAACATGCGCAAGAATGTTGTTATCGCTACGACTCACGTACCTGCGAGGATAGATCCAGCTCCAATAGCTCCGAACCGGTTAAACTAATTAATAAATTTTCGAAAATCCAACGGGTATCAACGTCAGAAAGATTTATCAATTCTATTACGTATCAAAGGTTGCGAAATGGGGGCTAATCCGCCCCTTCCTCTTATTGAAGGTACTGGGTCTGGAACTACGGGTTATAGTAAACGAGATTTATTCCTTCTTGCTAATGAGGCGTTACTAATAGGTACTTCCAAAAGAAGTGAGGTTATATGTAGCGACGCAATTGAATTAGCTTTGCATAGACAACATTCGACTGCTAGTGATATGGGCAATGGGATAGAATCCGGTTCTGAATGGGACATCTTTTCCCACGAGATAGCGGAAGCTACCTCAAATAATAGTTTGATAGGTACTTATCTCACGAATACATATATTGGTCGTAACGCGTTAAAAATGCGATTTTATTATTTGTCTAACTGGTATGTGGAACCTTCGATAACCGAGTCAACATTTAATGAATTCACTCTATTTTCGCATATCCTAGGGATACTAGCTGGATTAGTAGCTCGCGATTCGCTCCAAATGGATATGGGAAAGGAAGAAAATTTCATTGTTATTGACAAACTCGTAGAGAATGACTTGAACCTAGCTTGTGGTGTACTAGAAAACCTCTCGACTAATTTCTCACGTTCAGAAATTTGTAGAGACGAAAGTCAACGCAGTAGTAATCTTCCCTTCTCCGTTCCTATCGGTAAACCCAAGTATTGTTCAGGTGTAACCTCTCCAAGTCGTTCTTCTAAATTTGTGAGAAAGGGGGGATTTAGCAGTCTAACCGACTTCGAACTGCAACAGTCACCCGAACTAATAAACTCAAGTCCGACGGAAGTGTCGCGCGAGATCACTTGGTCCCATAAGGCTTGGCGTCTCCGTTTCCTGCGAAGCGGGGCTTATGAATTGATGAGGGTATCATCTGAACCCAATCATTTGTATAATCTAATTCTCCTTTACCAAAATCGGAATTATATACCCCAACAAGATTTTGAATTCAATAGGATTAAGGGTGACAAAAGTCGATGGTGTGGGAAAAGCGGATATCTATTTAGTTTTGAGAAATCTGCGACTAATGTGACAGATAAATTTATTAAAAGATTGGAAAACCGGTTGGATAATATGTTGTTACGCGAGCAATTTCTCGAATTGGGAATATCCGGCGACTCATCTAATGAATATGAAACACACTGTAATCGATTAGATGAAACGACTCGACTCTTCGGGGGGCGCTTCATCTGGGACCCCATGCTTCTGTTCCAGCCAGATGCTAACATTCCTTCCTCGCGTCGCAGCTTGTTGCCGACGAAAAAACTGGCGCGGAGGCTTTACACCATTTATGGTATGAGAAGGCAGCATCTTAATAAAATGTCAAATAAAAAAATTAAAAATTTCTTTCTCTATAGTGAAGATAATAGTGAAGATAGTAGTGAAGATAATAGTGAAGATAATAGTGAAGATAATCCAAAATTGAAACCTGACTCATCTATTAAGCGGTGGAATAATCTCCCCTTGGATGAAGAGGAGCGAGATTCCGAATACGTCAAAGAAATTTCCTCCATGGATATACATCTGCAATATCCGCAGACATTTAGTCCCGCTCACTTTGATTCCTACGTGGTAGCAGAAGATTTTCCAGAGCGATTTATTCGGTTTAGGCTTCTGGTTCATAGAAACAAATGGATGAGGCGAAACCGCTGCCCATTTCAGGATTTTCTTATCTATAATATGTTGCTTGAAATTTATTAATATCTATTCCATCCGTTCTGGTTTGGTGGGGCGTCACTGGATCAAACGACGAAATTATTTTCTCATGAAAGTTCATAGAACAAATCTTAGATACCCTTCATTCTGTCTAGATCTCTAGCAATATAATTAGAAGCCAAATTCAGTAAAAGGAAGATCTACTTTTTCCTTTTACTGATATAAATAATTTTATTGTAGCATATCAAATAGTTAAGGAACTGAAGGCCATTTCCTATATGAGTCTTTCTGCTTAGAAAGAAGATTGAGAAGGAGCAATAGCTTGGATTTTGCAAAACAGCTTCTCAACATCACAGATCCTCCATAAAATTGTGGATTTACTCCCCTCCCCAGATGACTTATCGATTCCCTCATTTCAATCATTCAATACACCGGAATTGAAGGGGGGACGACCTCTTAATAGGCGGGGTCCTTGCCTTGGGGGTATTCGGGGGGGGGGGGGTAAGAACGCACAAATCTGTTTCTCTCCAATTGTTAGAGCTGGAAATAAGCACGATAGTGAATCATTCACTGGTTGGTGGATCATGGTCCAACACAATTTGATTTGGCATATGTGGGAAACACAACTACCCAATTAGTAAGAGTTGTTGGGGTAGATTCGAACGAATCTCCCCGGGTAGGATTCGAACCTACGACCAATCGGTTAACAGCCGACCGCTCTACCGCTGAGCTACCGAGGAAAGTGGTAGGGGATTCGGTCTCATACACACTCAACTTTGTTCCTTCGTTCTCTGAATCGCTTCTAAATCTGTAAGACGCTAAGCTTTCTCCGACATTTTGTGAAGTAGACTTCGCGTACACTCTAACTCCCATTATAGGAGGAGGCGGCGGCGATAGCAATCCCATTTGAATGGAAGGGTACCCGAATCGTGGGAGAGGTGGGGGGGGGGGCAACCGATCGAGGTCGAGATCAACCCCACAAGACAAGCCCCCCACGATCTGTATCGATCGGTCACCAATTAGTACTTCCTATTCCCCCCCCCCCAAGAAGCATAGTAGAATAGCCGCAGGATTCTCCTACCTCATAGGAAGAAGTAATATCTTTGATAAATAGAAGTAGCAAAAAGAAGAGAGATAGAGATGGGGAATATGAACAATAGTCGGGATAAATGAACGCGAATTGGAGCTTCGTGAAACGAAAGTAGCAGTTTACGGCAAGGGCGGAATTGGGAAATCAACAACTAGCTGCAATACATCGATAGCTTTAGCTAGACGAGGGAAACGGATATTACAAATTGGGTGCGATCCCAAACATGATAGTACTTTCACCCTCACAGGATTCTTAATACCTACAATTATAGATACTTCACAATCGAAAGATTATCATTATGAAGATGTGTGGCCTGAAGATGTAATTCACAAAGGTTACGGCGGAGTAGACCGCGTCGAAGCTGGCGGACCCCCTGCGGGGGCGGGCTGTGGGGGATATGTCGTGGGAGAAACGGCGAAGCCATTAAAAGAATCAAATGCCTTTTATGAATACGACATTATCTTATCCGACGTTTTGGGAGATGTAGTTTGTGGGGGCTTCGCTGCCCCACTGAATTACGCAGATTACTGCATCATTATAACTGACAATGGATTTGATGCTCTTTTTGCAGCAAATCGCATTGCCGCTTCGGTCAGGGAAAAGGCGCATACCCATCCCTTGCGGCTAGCCGGTTTGGTAGGAAATCGAACATCTGAAAGAGATTTAATTGATAAATATGTAGAAGCCTGCCCCATGCCCGTACTTGAGGTGTTACCTCTAGTCGAAGATATTCGTATTTCGAGGGTGAAAGGAAAAACTTTGTTTGAAATGGCTGAATGCCAACCAAATCTGAATTTTGTTTGTGATTTCTATTCAAATATAGCGGATTAGACTTTGTCTAAGCCGGAGGGAGTTGTACCACGAGAAATCCCAGATAGGGAATTATTTAGCTTACTTTCCGATTTTTATTTAAATCCCAATTTGGGAAATAAGGAGAAAATTCGAAATGATCAGCAAGATAGTCCGCTTGACTTTACAATTATCTGATATTAAAGAGGCTGCTTCTTTGCGTATACATATATGAATATATACCCCTCCAAGGAAACACTTTCATGAAGACTCTTGAGATTCCTACTTTTGAGTGCGAAACTGGTAATTATCACACTTTCTGTCCCATTAGTTGCGTAGCTTGGCTATACCAAAAGATTGAAGATAGTTCCTTCTTAGTAGTAGGTACGAAGACTCGCGGTTACTTCTCGCAAAATGCTCCCGGAGTCATGATTTTCGCGGAACCTCGTTACGCAATGGCGGAATCAGAAGAGGGAGACATCTCAGCTCAGTTGAATGATCAAAAGGAATTAGAAAGAATTCGCTTACAAATAAGAGATGATAGAAACCCCAGTGTTATCATTTGGATTGGCACCTGCACCACGGAGATAATAAAAATGGATTTGGAGGGCATAGCGCCCAAATTGGAAAAGCAACTTGGGATACCAATTGTGGTTGCACGGGCAAACGGGTTGGACCATGCCTTCACCCAGGGAGAAGATACCGTACTGGCTGCCACGACGCATCGATGTCCAGAATATAATCCTCGTATCACGACTCAACGGGAGGGAGACGAAGCTAAGCTTGTCGTGGTTGACGTCGACCAAAGTAACAAATTTCTTAGAGGAGGGGGTAAATTAAATAGATGCAGTTCAGTACTTTTTGGATCTCTACCTGCGAGTGTAGCTTCTCAACCGAATTTGGAATCGAAGCGTCAGTCTGTTCTTGTATCGGGTTGGCTACCCTCGCAGAAATACAATGAACTGCCTGCTTTAGGCGAAGGCGTCTACGTCTGCGGAGTAAACCCTTTCCTGAGCCGAACGGCGACGACATCGATGCGTCGGAGGAAGTGCCAGCTGGTCGGGGCGCCTTTCCCTATCGGTCCCGATGGAACACGCGCTTGGATAGAAAAAATTTGTTCAGTATTTGATGTAAAACCGGATGGCCTCGACGAAAGAGAGAATCAAATATGGAAAATTCTTAGTGATTATCTTGAAGTGATAGCCGGTAAATCCGTTTTTTTCATGGGAGATAATCTATTAGAAATTTCTATAGCAAGATTTTTAATTCGATGCGGGATGGTTGTTTATGAAATAGGTATTCCCTATATGGATAGACGATACCAAGCTGCCGAGCTATTGCTCCTGCAACATACCTGTAAGAAAATGAAGAAGCCCATGCCCCGGATTGTTGAAAAACCCGACAACTATAGTCAGGTGCAACGTATGCATGAGCTACAACCGGACTTGGCAATTACCGGAATGGCTCACGCTAATCCCTTAGAGGCTAGAGATATAGATACTAAATGGTCGGTCGAATTTACATTTGCACAAATCCACGGATTTGTTAACGCGAGAGACGCTCTCGAGCTAGTTACCCGTCCACTGCGACGTAGAAGTGATTCTAGCTTAGGTTGCCGCAGCTTGTCAAAACAGGCAGTAGACGTTTAATTAAACTGCTATCAAAAAATAATTGTTAAAGATTAGCAATTAATCATTATGGAGAGATATAAATACGTAGTCGCGCCTAAAAACTCTTAATCAAAAAATTTGTTGATTTCACCACTTTACTTACCTGATTAAGAAACCGAAATCCAACCCTTTTAATAAAATTTTCAGTTCGAATCTGTAATTTATTTCTCAAAATCATTTGTATTATTTCAAGTTTGTATGTATAATATAGGTGGTATTGAGATGGACGTCGACGGAGTAGATATTAAGGTGGGGAATTTCAAGCGACTGGTAGATTTAGATGAAAAGGGAGAAGCGGGAAGAGATAGAAACGAGTGGGGCAACAACTCCGTACATCAAAAAGACTACAACGAATATAAATATATTGAATATTTTGTCACTAATTGGGCTAAAATCGATGAGTCCCTATATACTTTTTGGACTATATTATGGTTTCCTCGCGACACTACCTGTTGGACCTTCCCAAATCTTATGTATAAGAGCCTTCCTCTTGGGAGGAAATATTAGTGGTCTTGTTTCTTTAAGTGGTTCGATGCTGGCGCAGCTAGTAACTACCTCATCGATATATTGTTCACCAATCTATATATTGTTGTTGAAGCCACACCTGCTAACCATCGTGGTAGTACCCTACATGGTTGTATTTTGTTTAACAATGAATGACTTACCAAATTATCAGATTTTGCGTCCCGTCACTTCGTTGCGCGATTCACGAATAATTAGTTTATTTCTCAATAGTTTTTTGTTTCAAATCTTGAATCCCATTTTATTACCAAATCCTGTGTTGACAAGATTAACCCACCTCCTCTTCTTCCGTTACAGCAACAATTTACTTTTCGTAGTAACTAGTTTCTTAGGTTGGTTAATTGGTCACATGGCGTTCAGCTACTTGTCCAAACTCCTTTTGATTCGTGTAAGAAAAGATTCACCAATAATATATTTATTGGTAAAACGTGCTATCTACACAACTTTTAGTATTGTTTTTGTAACAAACGCGTTGATTTATCTGGGTAGAGCTCCGGTCTCTTTCTGGACCATAAAATTCATGAATGAACCCCATGATAAAGAAATGTCTTTTTGGGAAATTGCTGAATATCCAGATTTCTTGTGGTGGTTCCTTAAGCCGTGGCCTACGTCTTTTTTTGACCCCTCAAGAGGAAATCGGGGTAATCGATTCATCAAAAATAGCCGATCCGATATAAGTAGTAGCTTCTATAAGGGAAAAACATCTACGTATTTTTTCAAGAAGTGCCTAAGTGATGGGAAACAGAGGTTATGCGTTGCAATGTTGCCCAGTTTGTCAATTTTCGAAAAATAATTGGAGAAATCTCTAATTCTAATGAGGTCCCATAGATTTGCGGGAACCCATTCCTCGTATCGAGGCTGGATTTTACAAAAATTGGTAAAAAACAAAATCTTTCAAAAAGAATTACTAGATCGAGTCAAATTACTGGATACTGGGTTTTCTTTTTCGAAAGCGATGGAGGGAAAAATTCGATTGGTGAGTGGGGGTAGAAAAAGAGTACCTCACGTTTACGACCCTTTCACGAGTAACTTACGTGTGCGGATTCCGGTCCCGCAAACACTTTTAACAGGAGATGAGTTAGATTTGACCATATGGGATTGGAATGAGTTGGAGACGAGGAAAAGGATTAGAAGGGGGAAGGTTGGCGCCGTAACTAAAAAGAATTCCATCGAAGATTGGATTTCTGTAGGGAGTCGGAAATTGAGACAGGGAAGCGGGAATCCTATGCCGTGGGAAACTTTGCCAGTGAGAGCTCGACGTATGTTCCAATTTATGTTTAGAAATCGGGTTATGTATGATTATGACGTACAAAAAATTCTCAAAAAGATAAAATCTCCGTCCGGATCCGTTGTCACTTGGGAAGAAATAATGAACTTGGATCCCGAGGATCGAGCACTATTTCTGACTTATGTAACACGGGAAGAAAATTGCTCCAAATTTAACCAAATTTTTCTATCAGATAAATTTTTGATAAGCGGTCGAGGACGTCCCTTAAATCCGAGGAAAAGGGTATGCACACTCCGCAAAATTGAGGATCTGGGTGCAAATCTGGCTCGCAATAACGAACTATATTTCGATACTGAGTTCGATTTTCCGGGAGCAGACGGCGATATCCGTCACAGAAAATTGCGAAATGTTGGCTTTACTTTTGCAAAGGGGAAACCCAGATCGACGAAATTAGTGAAACGATATGCAAGAATATCTGACTTCCGCCGAAAATTTCTGAAGGGATCCATGAGGTCCAGAAGACGAAAAATATTGCTCTGGAAGACACTTCAAGAAAAAGTGCGTTCGGCTTTTTTCCTTAGATTGACGGAAATACCAATTTCGCTTCAATTACCCGTTGAGCAGTTAACGGGTTCGAAGACTGAAAAATCGCTTACTGGCTCGAAAAAGATTACAGATTACCAATTTGGGCAACAATTAACTACCTTTTCATTGGTAGAAAAAACTGTAAGCCAGTCGAAACTTGCTCGTTCAGCTGTAGCGGCTAGATCAGACATAGGTCCAATTCATAATGGAAGGGGCTACATGCTGGTTTTTCAGTCGAGATTTCGCAAGTTTGTAAAGTTACCTGTACTTATAGTTTTCAAAACTATTGGCCGTATATTGCTTCGCCAAAATTCCGAATGGAGTAAAGACTGGACAAAATGGAAAAAGGAAATTCATATTAATTGTACGTTTGACGGTGAGGAGTTTTCGCAGGATCAACTTCCTCCCCGCTGGTTGAGGGAAGGTATACAGGTAAAGGTTGCATATCCGTTTCGACTGAAGCCCTGGCACTCCGCTGGGAAGAAGAAGCGACTGACTCCTCGGAAGGAATATGTGAAAGCTGAATCAATCGAGAATCAGAAATCGACAAATAAAAAGAGGTTGAAACAAAAGAGGCCTAGATTTACTTATTTAACTGCTTTAGGATATCAGACAGATATACCTTTTGGAAGTATCCAGAAACAACCCTCATTCTGGAAGCCTGTGAGAAATGAACTGATTCAAATTTGCAAGGAAGGGTTTTCGTCGAGAACCAAGCAAGCCTATCATTTTCTCGACTCCAAGTTTGATTTGGAAAAGATGTTGAAACCAAGTCTAATTTTATTGAAACAGCTCAACCTATTTTTTAAGCCCGGAGGGATCTCAGCTGACTTCGTCTTAACTCCCAATACCCGGATAAGGCCTATACTTGGTGGTAACGCAAATGAGGTAGTGAAAGTAAATTCAAATTTTGGTGAGGGGAGTGGAGGATCTGTTAATATTCCCGAAGAGGTGCAACCGGTTAGTAATATTGACGAAAAACTAGTTACTCGAGAATCAACTGGTAAAAAATTCGTCGCGGATAATTACGTAACTGGATTATCGAATCCGTTAGGCGAAGGGGTTAACGTAGATCAGCCAGATACTGAAACAACTCAAGTTGATAAATTAACTTCATATTACAGATTGAAGGATACAGACCTCAGCAATTTTATAAAATTCGATGAGGAAGAATTAAAAGGTTTTAAAGAGATGACCTTGAAGTTACACGTAGCAATTGCAGAAGCAATTGGAAAATTCATTTTGGCGGCATCAAGTTCGCATCGAAGGGTTAATAGAGATTTCTATTATTACTTTAGTGAACTTGTCACGTTACACACGCAACTAATAGAAGTAATTAATATTACTATTCAAGAAACAGATTTAGTTTTTTTCGGACCGATAAATAGATGGTCAGAGTTTGACAAAACTCAATCATTATCTCAAGCTTATCTCTATAGCAGTATTTGGGATCTAAGTGTGAAGAAAAACTTGAACCTGAATTTATTGGCGACCGGTAGCCAGAGCAATCGTGAGGAAGGAACTGGAAGTGACGAGAACTGGGGTGGTAATTTAACCCCTTATCAACCTGAACAATCTTCGGCTTATTCGGGAAATTCCTCGGGGCTTTTCGCTGGGTACGACTCAACTACCTCAAGCCCAAGTGAAATGAGTAACTGCACAAATATCTTGTTTGGCGAGGCAACTAATAAAATTGCAAAGAAATTTTTTAATGAACATATTTTGAACTGCATAGAAGAATGGGGATTCTTGAAGAAGTTATGTGATCTAGACGCAAGTAATTGGAATAAATGGTTAGATTGCTTTTCCAACTACAACTTGCCACTAACGCTGTGGCGCGATGTGGCGCCTCGAAGATGGAAAATTAGTTTTGATTGCTTGAACGAACTCGGTGATGTTGGAGGAAAAATCGCGAATGAACGAGAATGTCACGTCTTTCGAGATGAGTTACATAATTATTCTATATATGCCAAAAGACCCTTCCTTAGGGATCGAATTGTGAATCTGAGTAAGCTCCGCAAACGTCGATACCTATTACAAAGTTTCATTGATTTCGTACGAAATGGAGATATACAAAAATTTTCTATCCGGCAAGATGCTACCGCACAGAGGTTCCGTCGTGAAAATCGTATTTCGATTACTAAGGTGAGACGGGGGGGGATGAATAGATTACCTAATTTCTGCACTTCTGATTCAGAGATTAAATTCAACTCTAAATTTGATTTGATACCGTGGCTAGTTGCAGATTTTGGAAAAACGAAAAGTCCTTTTAGGAAGAAAACAAAGAGGTTCAGAGATCCTATTTTGAAAGATAATACTACATACGGCATAGTACTAGATATAAGTCGTAGATTCCAAAAAGTATCTGATGAACTGTACGAAATAATGCTAGATGAAAGAGAAGATATGGACTACTTATTTCGGTGGAAATGGAAATCTGAAACGAAATTAGAAAATTTGAGAAGCCTGACAGCTCTTACAAGAATGTTGGGAGATAATCGCGATCTCGTCACACTTTGTGCGAATACCAATGTAGATTCCGAGCTATTAGACCTATATTTCAACGCAACAACGAAACTTGGCCTTTTCTATGATCTGTCTATTCTCTCAGCTCATCGTTTATCGATATTATTGGATGATCAAAATTTGGTATACAAAACAATTAATCCATTGTTAAAATTTAAGTCTAGGTTGAGAAACAGAGTCAGGAAGCAACTATATGGGAAAATCTATAGTGATACCTATATCTCAAAATTGTCACTTGTAGCCACGGAAGTAAGCAAAAAGCGGTCTTCTATTTATAACATTGAAGATCTCCTGCTTGCGCGACGTCGACGGGAATTCCGATTCCTTCGATCTTTGTTAATATCGAGGTCTCCAAAACCAGGAGCACACCACTTCGATTTTAAATTCGATTCTATCTCGAAAAGTGACCGGACCCGCAGTAGCAAGGAATATGAGCCTTCGGAGCTAAGGGAAGTTCAGGAAATTAAACGGTTTATGTGGCCGAGCCACCGTCTGGAGGAATTAGCTTGCACCGGGAGATTCTGTTTCAACACCATTACTGGGAGCCGATTTGCAATACTTAAAATTCGAATATATCCTATTATCCGGAGTTAGCAGGGGCAAAGCGGTATGAGGCGCAACACGAAGATTGTGACATATGTGTAATTAATTGGAATTACCTTCGTTTGGATAATTCCAATTAATTACACAATATATTTAATGTGAATCGTAACAGAAGCTGTAACTGCCCGTGCATGAGACATAGATGCCCACGCTTACTTGATGTGGCACTGCATCACACGTGAAAAAAATCGGGCTTCATTTTTGTCCAAGTCGCCGTTGATGCAACTGTTGACTAAACAGTTTATAATCGATTTAAGATGGAGCAAGCAATCGTAATTATTATCATTATTACCACGGATAAATATAAATATATTGACGCGCAGCTAGTTGGTGGGAACAAAGATACCGGGTTCACCGCCTCCCAAATTTACTACCTGACTCACCAGATTTTGAAACTAACTTCCCATCTGGAATCACACTCCGAAGACTACTCCTCCCGAAGAGGTTTAAAAAAATTACTCGGTAGACGTAAGCGTCTCTTAATTTATCTATCCGATAAGAATACAGCCCTATACGCCAAAATTCTAAAAAATTTGGGTATTCGAGGTTTGAAGGGGCGTTAGGAAGTAAGCAGAGTTTTGATATTTTAACATGTCATAGTTGGCACAACCTTTTTTGGCGAAGCTAGATCCCACGATATTTACTGAAAGGGAAATGATTTACGAGTATGCATCTTAAAGAACTAGATCCAGTTGCGGTAAGTATGGGCCCTCATCATCCATCTATGCATGGTGTTCTTCGACTCGTCGTCGTCTCAGATGGCGAAAATGTTGTTGATTGTGAACCAATCTTGGGATACCTACATCGGGGAATGGAGAAAATTGCTGAGAACCGGACGACTTTGCAATATCTCCCATACGTAACAAGATGGGATTATTTAGCCACTACGTTTGCGGAAGCAGTAACGGTTAATGCACCGGAGAAATTGGCAAATATTCAAATACCCGGAAGAGCTAGCTATATACGCGTAATCATGCTGGAATTAAGCCGAATAGCTTCGCATTTGTTATGGCTTGGGCCTTTCCTGGCAGATATTGGCGCGCAAACTCCATTTTTTTACATATTTCGAGAGAGAGAAATGATTTATGACTTGTTTGAGGCTGCTACCGGCATGCGAATGATGCACAACTACTTCCGCATTGGGGGAGTCGCCGCGGATTTACCTTATGGCTGGGTAGATAAATGTTTAGACTTCTGTCATTACTGCCTCCCAAAAATTCATGAATATGAGCGATTAATTACAAGGAATCCTATTTTTCTAAAACGAGTAATGGGTATAGGTTTCATCAGCAGACAAGACGCTATCAGTTGGGGCTTATCCGGACCTGTATTACGAGCCTCGGGAGTTCAATGGGATCTCCGTAAACTCGACCACTACGAATGTTACGACAACCTGGATTGGCAGATTAAGTGGCAAGAAGAGGGAGATTCCTTAGCTCGTTATTTGGTACGAATTGACGAAATGAAGGAATCAATAAATATCATTAGGCAGGCGCTGAAACTTCTTCCGGGAGGTCCGTATGAAAATTTGGAGGGTCGACGTCTCGTCCAACAAGAAAAAGGAGTAGACTGGGGTGGCTTCAATTACCAGTTCGTTGGAAAGAAGTCTTCTCCCACTTTTAAGTTACCTAAGCAGGAGCATTACGTAAGAGTAGAAGCTCCCAAAGGAGAATTGGGAATCTTTTTGGTTGGGGATGGCGGCGTTTTCCCTTGGAGATGGAGGATTCGCCCACCCGGTTTCATAAATTTGCAAATTCTTCCTCAATTGGTGAAAGGAATGAAGCTCGCAGACATCACGACAATATCAGGTAGTATAGACATCATTATGGGAGAGGTTGATCGTTGAAATGGCAACTTATATCGAAATTTACAGAAAACAATTAGTTCAATTATTTAATGAGTTAGAAGTTGCAACAAATTCTTTTGAATCAATTTGGATTCTAGTTTCTACTCTCACTTTAGTTACGGGAGTCACGGCAGGAGTGTTGGTAATCGTATGGCTTGAACGAAAGGTGTCTGCGGGGGTACAGCAGCGTGTTGGACCGGAATATGCAGGTCCACTGGGAATTACTCAATCTTTGGTAGATGGAATCAAACTTCTATTAAAGGAAGACGTCATTCCATCCAAAGGTGATGCCTGGTTATTTACCATTGGACCAGCCGTTGCAGTCACACCAGTCTTAATAAGTTATTTGGTAATACCCTTTGACCAAGCTATCGTCTTATCTGATCTGGCTATAGGTGTTTTCTCCTGGGTCGCCGTTTCAAGTGTCGCACCCTTGGGTCTCCTCATTGCAGGGTATGCCTCGAATAACAAATACTCTTTCTTAGGTGGTCTCAGGGCTGCCGCCCAATCTATCAGTTACGAAATACCCCTGGCCTTGTGTATATCATCTGCATCCCTACGTGCGACTCGCTAGACGTAAATAATAAATAAGAACTAGGAACTTCTAGCTATTAGTAAATAGTATGAAGATATTGTCAAATAATAAACCAAATAGTTATTTGGGTGAGATCAAACGGCGTTTTCGCAGTTGCGGGTTCAAATCCCATGCCCCATGTGCGGGCGTAGATGCATATCCGAGCGGTGAATACCGCCTTACCCCAGGTCTAGGAGCTGTCTCCTGGCTTGACGCGGGAACAGGTAGTCATTCTTTGATTTCCTCTAGGATTAGATAGGCGTGAGCAGCAAGAAACACCAATATGCGCAAGAGGTTTGTAAAGCAGAGGGGGTTTTGGTAATAATCTGGGGCAACCTGAGCACCAAGATATCTAAAGAGTTGAAAACTGAAAATTTTTATCTGCTTTCCCCAGTATTTCCCCACATGAGATAGACTCAGTCTCGGTAGGGACAGCTGAGTAGTGCATCCACAAGATTTCAGTCTCGAGTATAGTCCTGTTCACTGCGACGATAACCACTTGGAACGAAGTAACCCCCACGATAGTTTTGGTGACCAAGAAAAAAAAAGTATGAGCTTTTTTTCTTTTTACTTCTGACCTAGAATTTGGTACGACAGAACTGGCACATTGCCAAACGAGTCCCTCCTATTTTTGGTTCCAGATGGAACTAGAAGTAATTACATTTCTTCTATTTTGATAAGTTTTGTAACAGGTCGCAATTTGCAAAAAGGAAATAAATGAGGCTGAGGTAGATTCGGAAGCAATTACTTTGTCGCGGCAAACGGAATCTCATTAATTCGAGTTGGCAATTTTTATTTCAGTTACAGGTAACAACCATGCGCCATTAACCCATCTCCATCAAATTGATGAGGAGCCGTATGAAACTTTAATTTCATGTACGGTTTTGAATTAGAGGCGGGGAGGGGGTGCCGCCGACTACTCTTATCTGATAGCTTGAGTACAGTTGATATAGTGAAAGCACAATCCAGATATGGTTTTATGGGGTGGAATCTGTGGCGTCAGCCCATAGGGTTCATAGCGTTTTTTATTTCGTCATTAGCAGAATGTGAAAGACTGCCATTTGATCTGCCGGAAGCGGAGGAAGAACTAGTCGCAGGTTATCAAACCGAATATTCAGGAATAAAATTTGGTCTATCTTATGTTGGTTCTCATTCAAACTTGTTGGCTTCCTCGCCATTTGTAACAATTTCATATCTGGGTGGATGGGATTCCCCAATTCCTTTTCTCAAAAATCTTGGGCAGGATTCTTCATTTTCAGATTCCGGCGGTGAGTCCTTTGACGTGTTGGGGCCGGGGGTGGGTATCATCACCACATTATCAAAATCTTATTTATTTATATTTATTTCTATTTTAACAAGATGGACTTTGCCTAGAGTAAGAACAGATCAATTACTAGATCTTGGATGGAAATTTCTTTTGCCTATTGCTTCAGGAAATTTGTTGCCGACAGCCTCGTTTCAACTTCTGCTAATAAGCTAGTCTTCCCTACCTCAGTTTCAGCTTAAGTCAAATCTTTTTAATCTACAGAAAGGGAAGAAAAAAATTGTTTTTTTTCCCGTACATATAAATTTATCTGTACCAGAAATGGGTAGCAGGTTGGGTTCATTTATTCTATGTTTTCTACACTAATTGAATTTCGAAGTTATGGGCGGCAAGCCGTAGAAGCTGCGAGATACATAGGTCAAGGCTCCGCGGTTACTTTAGATCATTCAAATCGTTCACCCATAACTGTCCAATATCCGTATGAAAAAATTTCATCATCCGAACGATTTCGCGGACGTATCCATTTTGAATTTGACAAATGTATTGCTTGCGAAGTATGTGTCCGAGTATGTCCGATCAATCTGCCGGTTGTAGATTGGATCTTGATGAGGGACATCAAAAAAAAACGATTGAGAAGCTACAGCATCGACTTTGGAGTTTGCATCTTTTGTGGAAACTGTGTCGAATACTGCCCAACAAATTGCTTATCGATGACTGAAGAGTATGAACTTTCTAGTTACGATCGTCACGAACTAAACCAAGATCAAACGGCTTTAGGGCGTTTACCTCTTTCCATATCTCAAGATGTTTCAATTCAGGTGCTTTCGACTTCATTAAATTCTTTATCCAAAAACCAGAAAGCTTAGGGGTGAAAAATTTGATATCTAATTAGTCACCTGTAATTTAGTTGGATATTCTAAGAGATGAATTTATTTAGTTATTTGTAACTGAAAAGGAAAAGAAAAGAGAGGGCGCGAAATATTAGGTAGAAATCTCATAAAATATTTAGGTACTTGTGTCCAACGAATCTATCTGAATTAACTCATGAATTTATTTTGTCACTAATAGAATCGGGTATTCCACTGGGAAGTTTAGGCACAATATCATTTGCTAACGTGGCTCACTCTGCTTTCTCTTCGGGGTTGGTTTTTACCCGTATATCTCTATCATATTTTGTATCGAATGCTGATTCCGTAGCTGCCGCACAACCGCTTGTTTATGTAGGAGCTATAAATGTATTAATTGCGTCTGCTGTAATGGTTACTGAGAAACCGATGCGGTCCGGTTCTGCTACTCGGGGCGTGGGGTACTTTACCGCTTCAGGAGCTTGCGCAGTGCTCCTTCTGGCATTGGTTAATACAATTTATAATACAAAATGGTTTGATATCAGTTTTGTCATTCAATCGGGGACTCTTTCGGCAAGTAAACTCACAGTTGACGCTCACCAACTTGGATATAAATTACTGAGTGAGTTTTTAGTTCCGTTCGAGCTTCTTTCAATACTTCTTCTAGTTGCTTTGGTGGGAGCAATTAACTCAGCGCGTGACGAGGACACAATTACAACTGATAAGAAGTCACCTTCTTCATCATCTCGCAATAATTCTCCATTTTTTTAATTAAACCTAATTCCTTAGAGAAGTAATTAAAAAAGGTTGTTAAAAATTTGATTTACCAAAATTATTGAATAGAACTTTAATCAATCATGTTTGAACACGGACTAATTTTTGGTGCCTACCTCCTGTGCGTTGGATTTCTCGGCTTAACTACGAGTAGAAATATGGTTAGGGCACTTATGAGTCTCGAGTCAATTTCTAATGCAGCTAATCTAAATTTTATTACATTTTCAAATTTATTAAAAAATCAGCAAGCGGGGGGAGAACTGTTTACTTTATTTGTGATAGCCGTTGCGGCTGCCGAGGCTGCCACCGGGTTAGCTACTGCCCTTTCTCTCCAGCGAAGTAGGAGATCTACTCGTATCGATCAATTTAATTTGTTAAAATGGTGATTGATAAATAGATGAAGTGATTTTATTAATTTAATCAATTTTTTGTCCAACTACATCCCATCTATTTATTAATTTGTTTGGATACCTTCCCCTACATCATGTGCCACAAGTAGTCGACTTATTGTTTAAGAGAAGGGGACAAGTTTTTTGGAAAAAAAACACAAATGGGATCCGATCAGATAAATTTAGGAAGAAAGAGAGATGTTTCACTTGGTGAGTAAAAAATAGGTATTCGCTTAGGGGACGAAGAGGAAAGAGTCTCACTTCAACCTTTTTACTAAGAAAAGAAATTGGCATACGAATTTGATAGGAGTAAACGAACTCAATGGCACATTCAGTGAAAATCTATGACACATGTATCGGTTGCACCCAGTGCGTGAGGGCATGTCCCACGGATGTGTTAGAAATGATACCCTGGGATGGATGCAAGGCGAATCAGATAGCCTCTGCTCCTAGAACAGAAGATTGCGTAGGTTGCAAAAGATGTGAATCTGCTTGTCCGACAGATTTTTTGAGTGTACGCGTCTACCTAGGGGCTGAAACCACCCGCAGTATGGGTCTAGCCTACTAGTAATAGAGCAAAAAAAGGAATTATTGAATTATTTTGACTTGTACTCGAAGCTTCGGGATTGCGAAGTCCGAGTACGAGTCGTCGTAACTGGCCCACGCAGCTTTCTTCATATTAAAAATGTATCAAAAATTATTGTTTATTCATGATGAGTAATGTACCTCGGCTAACAACGATCGTTCTCTTTCCAATTTTCGCCAGTTTCTTGCTTCCAATCCTGCCTCGTGATGGAAACAGAATCATTCGGTGGTATACCCTGGGAATCTGCATATTGGAATTCTCGCTGATTACTTATATTTCTCATTGCCACTTCCAATTTGACTTCCAATCCATCCAGTTAATAGAGACGTTCAACTGGATAAACTCTATTAATTTTCATTGGATATTAGGTATCGACGGACTTTCCATGAGTCTCATCTTACTTACGGGTTTTATAACTACTTTGGCAACCTTAGCGGCTTGGCCGATCACTCGTAATACACGGCTATTTCATTTTCCGATGCTAGTTATGTATAGCGGTCAGATTGGGTTGTTTGTTTCCCGCGACATCTTGCTTTTCTTTCTCATGTGGGAGCTGGAACTAATTCCAGTCTATTTACTCTTATGCTTGTGGGGTGGGAAGAGACGTCCATATTCGGCCACGAAATTTGTTTTATACACAGCTGTTGGCTCCATCTTCCCTTCGGTAGCAGCCTTAACCACGAGTTTTTATGGAAACGAGGTACCCTCTTTTGATATTCAAGCCTTAGCGAGTAAGTCATACCCCATCTCGTTGGAAATTGCTCCCTATTTAGGTTTTTTAATTGCCTATGCGGTGAAATTGCCAATATTCCCTTTTCATACCTGGTTGCCAGACACTCATGGAGAGGCACATTACAGCACATGCATGTTACTAGCTGGGGTATTATCAAAAATGGGAGGATACGGACTGATTCGAATCAATTTGGAGTTATTGACTCATGCACATTTTTTCTTTCGACCGTGGCTGATATTGCTGGGAGCAATTCAGATTGTATATGCTTCTCTAGCTTCTATGAGTCAGCGTAACCTCAAAAGAAGGATAGCTTACTCGTCAATTTCTCATATGGGTTTTGTAGCAATCGGAATTGGTTCCGTGACAAATGCGGGTATTAACGGAGCCATATTGCAAATGATTTCCCACGGCTTAATTGGCGCGGCGTTATTTTTTCTTGCGGGTACCTGCTATGATAGAACGCGTACTCCCCTTCTCGATGAATTGGGGGGAATAGCAACCCCGATGCCTAAACTATTTACCATGTTTAGTGTATTCTCTTTGGCATCTCTTGCATTACCAGGAATGAGCGGTTTCGTATCGGAATTATTGGTATTTTCGGGAGTTGTTACCAGCAAGCAATACTCATTTCTATTTAAGGCGGAAATTACAGTGTTGGAGGCAATTGGTACAGTATTGGCTTCCATCTACTTGTTATCCATGTTACGCCAAATGTTCTATGGCTACAGATTGTCCAACGAATCAAATCCCTATTTAATTGATTTTGGTCCGAGGGAGATATTCACCTCGACTTGTCTCTTTTTACCAATACTAGGTATCGGTTCATATCCAAATTTAATTTTACCTCTACGGAATAGTGAAGTGATCTCAATATTGTTTTCATATTCAGCTATGAAGTGAAGGTATAGAAAAAACCTGACTCAAATAAATTACATTCTTTTAAATGGTTTGATACAGAAAAAAAAAATTATTTCATTTTGATTTCTACTCAGTAGAACAGCTTGTCAATTCTAGCTGCATCACTGATACTTATGTACATTCGTCACCTCTCAATTGTTTATGTCTGCAACCGCTGGCACAAATTGAAGTAAACTGGGATGGGGAAGCAAAAACAGACAAACAAGTAGAGGCAGTTCTGCTCATCTATTAACTGTTTGTTTTTGCTCCCCTCCTTCGTAACTACTTCCTTCCCATCAACTTTCCGACTACCCGATGGGGTCAAAAACCTAGTAAATCAAATGTTTTTATCTCTGATTTATTAATTACTAATTTTGTTGCTTCTACATCAGCCACCCGTAGTTATGTAATCCGATTCCCAACAAGTTGACTCCCAAAAAACGAATCCAAACTAAAAAGAAACCTGTTGATGCTGCCGCAGCTGGACCCTCTCCCATCCACCTGTTAGTTATCTTGGTATGAAGGTAAGTAGCATGTATTGGCCGAGTTACTAACGCCCAAGTTTCTTTGGGGTCCCAGCTCCGATAGGATCCCCAAGCTTCATTAGCCCGCACTGCTCCAGAAAGTATACCAATGGTTAATAAAGAAAACCCCAAACTTATAATTCGATACGTCCATCTATCTAATCGATTAATTAATTGACATTTTTTTGAATTTGGGGATGTTGGATGGAGAAAACTCCGTACATCAGTTCTGCTAAGAGTGTTCGATTTCAGTAAAGTAGTACACTTGTTGCAACTGCGTCCTGAGTCGAAAACGTGGTAATTTTCTGCTTCACCGTAAGAAATACTTGATAAAGATATTGACGACAAAGATCCGCACAGCAGGGTTGCATAACTCAGTAGCGTTGTAGTTACATGCATCACCGACCGATGAGACTGCGAAGCAGGTACTAATTGCGTGGATTGCTGCATCCCTTCGGGGAGACCTGAAGTAGCGAAGGCGTGAGTCGGCATAGCACCCGGCGCCGTAACTGCACCTGACAACCCATTCTGATTCCTGACTTCCAAAATTACGTATAATAAGGAGAAGCTCCATGGAAGAAACATCGACGACTCGTACAGATTGCTCAGTGGTAGGTGCTTAGTTTGGAACCATCGAGTTACTGAAAACTCCGTCGTGCAAAGGAAAGCAATTGTCATACTACTCTTGCTAAGCTTCCTTGGCTTATCAAATTCATGAAATAAAGTGATCAAATTTGGCGAAGTAGCAAAAGAAAGCATCAAAAACGAGATGTGGATAAAAGCGCGTTCCATATAGGTATACATCGTAATAAGGGAAGACCAGTAAATTAATCCAACTTGAGTTGATCATATTCAAATAAATTGAAATCAAAGTAATATTTTTTTTTTCTTTTTTCCTTCTTAACTTGAAAAGGGATAAGATTACTGCTTCCACAGCTTAAAAGGAAATTACTATCTAATTTTCATTGATTTGAAAAGTCTACTGAACCGGATATAATATATATATATATATATTACAAAAACATCTATCTACATATTGATATGTATTTCCTATTTACCAATTTGAAATGTGGAAGTAAACATCGTAAAATTTGAAAATGCCGCTACTCGGATTCGAACCGAGATGCTCTGGCACTGCTTCCTAAGAGCAGCGTGTCTACCTGTTTCACCATAGCGGCTTTTTGTGAGAAAATATATATATATATATGCAAAATGATTTTATACCAGTTTGTAGTGGTACGTCAACGTCTACCTGCGCGAAATATAGGAGTATATTAGCAAAACATATTGTAAGTGGTAAGATGAGGGGAGGTTTCTTTGGAGGAGATTGCTGCAATAACTGGAGTACCAACTTAACAAATGATTTACGAAACGAAAATGGTGTTAGCGCTAGTATTTAATGTCATAAATATATAAATATATATTTATATGTACACATGCAACGGAATATGGCGCAGTTTGGTAGCGCGCCATCTTGGGGTGATGGAGGTCACAGGTTCGAATCCTGCTATTCCGAGTAGAGATGTAGTCGCCGAATCTGCGGAGAAGTACTAGGTTTGTTGTTTCTGGCGCTTCCACAGGCAAGCAATTGACGAACTGAAATGCATTTAGGTATAATTTTTTGCTACCTAAAACCCCATGGAAGAAACTCCGAAAGAAAAGAAGCAAAAGATGAATAGTTTTAACTACTTATTTTCTTTCGGAGTCATTTGTTCCGCCCTTGCCCATACTTCGGAAAGAAATATACTCCTCTATTTTCTTCTTGTTACCCTGATTTCTATCTGTCCCCATTTATCGACATGAAATAATAACTATCCATTATTTACTCATTAACTCCCGCAGGAGCAAATCTGTTTCACATTTTAACTCGTCGTCTACTGAGCTCAATATTCATCAATCAAGCTTACTTACGCTTTAACTCGGTAAATAATAACCGACGGGTATCAAAGTAGTTAAGCAAAATATTTTGAATTCTTGGTGAAGTATTCTATACCAAAAAATTAAATTTTTTTTTAACCCCAACTGTACTAGTACTGTCTGATGCCATACTTTCCTCTCCCTCGCCTCGAAGTTCTCCACCCAGTCATTTAGCTTATATCTAGATAAGCATTATAAATACGTCTCTTTTCTGAGTGAAGTAAAAAGAGATATTCCTAATTTTTCTAGGGATCTTTCTTTTCCGCCACATAGTAAAAACTTTTCGAACGACCGGTTAAAACAGACTGGGCCAGAGAAAAAGCCTTTGACGCTACTTCTGCAGGTCTAGTTTTCCATGCGCGATTACGAATTTTTTTCTTTGATCCGGAGGTTCGTTTTTTAGGGACTGCCATATATCTATTATTTATTCTCCGACTAACTTAAAATTATGTTGATACGTATCAATGGAATAGGTATAATAGGGAAGAAACTGAGGGAAAATTAGTACGGGCGGAAAGAAATGAGAAAACTATGAAGTTCTATGTCGCTACATCGATTTTACAAGTATCTATTGACTCCATATAAAAGACTAGTTAAGATAAAAGACTAGTTAAGATTTGTTTAGGTCTTTGCCACCGAAATGAATGGAATCAACCACGAATCGAATCATATTTTCTCTATATCCAAAAATTCTTCATTTTTTCTTCTTAGAATGAATCTGTTGTATCACTAGTTTTTTTTTGAAACAACCATGTAAGATTCTGCCTCTAACAGCTGCATTATCCAACCACGGATAGCCAAAATTGATGCCAGATTCGTGACGAATAAGTAAAACCCGATTTATCGATATTTTCATATTGGACGTCAACGCGTGTCGAACTGGAGCGAAGTGCTGAGCATCGTAGAATCTCCCCTGCTCCACTCGGAGTTGTTTACCGCCGATGTCAATTATTGCATATTTATTCATCCTAATTTTCTCTTTTTATATCTCCGTTTTATTTTCAGTACCAGAAAACAATGAGGGTGTGATTTGCAAATCTATTCGAAATCGAATCATCTGAAATAAGTATCTCGGGCATCTTTAAATATTGTCAAGTTTTTCACGTATTTTTAGACATGAAACTAAAAAAAACGCACAGATGAAGTTTTTTGCCTAATCAAACATTCATTAAATTATTTGCATATATTCTACTTCATACTGTTCCCAGATTTCGATTTTCGACTCCTAATCAGAAGAAGTTGAAAACGATAACAAAGTTAATTTGGATTTAATACGCCCGTGGAATTTTCAAATAAATATGCCTGTCTCATCCCCCTGTGTCCGCTGGTAGCTTCTTGTCTAACCGGATTCTTTTCGTTTTTCCTTCCAGAAGCAGCGAGAAGCTTGCGGCGCCCGTGCGCTGCATTCAACACTTTTTCGTTAGTCACCGCTATGTGTGTATCCCTCTCACTGTTTTGGAAACAGGCTGAGACTCACTTTATCCAACAGTATTTGTGGGCTCGGATTCCAAAAAGTGATTTCCATTTAGAGATAGGTCTTTTGATTGATCCTCTTACTCTTGTTATGGCAACACTAGTTACTACCGTGGGTATCTCAGTGATGGTTTACAGCGATAGTTACATGTGTCACGATTAGGGATACGCACGATTTTACGCTTATCTAAGTTTGTTTACCGCGTCCATGTTGGGGTTAGTTTTTAGTCCCAACCTGATACAGATTTACGTATTTTGGGAATTAGTTGGAATGCGTTCTTACTTGTTAATAGGTTTTTGGTTTGCGAGATCGAGTGCCGCAAATGCCTGTCAGAAATCTTTTGTGACCAACCGCATAGGAGATTTTGGGTTGCTGCTGGGTATATCAGGCATCTACTGGGTAACTGGCAGCTTCGAGATTTCTGAATTGTGTGATTGATTTCTTGAATTAAATAACAACGGCATCATTAATCCGATCTTTGCTAATACAATTGCCCTTTTACTTTCTTCAGGTCCGGTTGCCAAGTCTGCCCAATTTCCACTTCATGTATGGCTACCAGACGCCATGGAGGGACCTACGCCCATATCGGCTCCGATTCACGCAGCTACTATGGTGGCCGCCGGAATTTTTCTAATAGCTCGAATTTTCAACTTCATTTCGGTGTTACCTACAACCATGTATGCTATTTCCTGGGTAGGCGGAGTCACAACCTTGTCAGGTGCCACACTGGCTCTCGCTCAAAGAGACCTAAAAAGGGGTCTGGCCTACTCCACGATGTCTCAGTTAGGATATATGGTACCAGCTTCGGGTATCGGTGCTTCTCAATCCGCTTTGTTTCACCTCATTACACATGCCTATTCGAAAGCTTCGTCATCCTCGGGTTCTGGCTCAGTTATCCATTCCATGGAAAAAGTGGTCGGATACTCCCCCACTAGAAGTCAAAACATGTTCCTAATGGGTGGCTTGCGAAAACACATGCCAATTACTGGAATTACCTTTCTTTTGGGCACCCTCTCCTTATGCGGTATACCCCCGCTATCCTGTTTCTGGTCGAAGGATCAAATTATTACAGAAAGTTGGATGCGCTCCCCCTACCTCGGGTTGACAGCTTCTATTACAGCAGGACTTACCGCGTTTTACACGTCTCGCATTTACTTACTCACTTCCGAAGGAAATTTCCGTGCCAATCAGATAAATTACATCGGTTTCGATACCTTTTTTCCATCTGAATTTATTATCACTTCATGGGGTGGGCCTCAATCGAAATCACTTACTGAACAAACCCAAAATAACCTCATACCTGCAGCAGATGTGGAACGAAACGAAATTGAAGAAGTAAAAAACTTTGTGACCGTCCATACCCCTGGAGAGGACCCCGTCTGGGAAGAAGCAATTAAAACCCGTTCTGAGCGAAATCTGCTACATCCCCAAGAATCAAATTTCTGCATGGTATTACCTCTGATTATCTTGGCGATACCCACTGTATTTGCTGGGTTGGCGGGAGTTGGTCCAACTCAAAAAGGAGCTGGTATGGATCCCCTGTTTGACTGGCTGATTTCTCTCCCGTCTTTCCCCGAAATTAATAAACATTTTGAAAATTTGACAGAAATATTAATAAGCTCAACTCCTTCCCTGATTTTATCTGTTATTGGGTTATCGATTTCCTTCAAAGTTTATGGGCAGGGTGCTAAACTTGTTGATACAACAATTTTTGGAAAAAATGAAGGTAAAAACTTATTAAATACTTTTTTACTTCCTACCGCAAATTGGTCTACGAATCGAGGTTATATTGATTATTATCACGACATTTACTTCACGCGGAGCGTAGTCGCAATTAGCAAGCTTGTTTTACATTTTGACCAGTGGATAATCGATGGATTTATTAACGGAACTGGCACATCAAATCTTTTCAGTGGAGAGAGTATGCGACACGGAAAAAATGGTAGAATATCTCATTATTTATTTGGATTAATTATTGGAGCTACTTCATCAATTATCGATGTATTGCAGCTAGTTGTTGATTTCCCAATTCCGCCCTTGCCGTAAACTGCTACTTTCGTTTCACGAAGCTCCAATTCGCGTTCATTTATCCCGACTATTGTTCATATTCCCCATCTCTATCTCTCTTCTTTTTGCTACTTCTATTTATCAAAGATATTACTTCTTCCTATGAGGTAGGAGAATCCTGCGGCTATTCTACTATGCTTCTTGGGGGGGGGGGAATAGGAAGTACTAATTGGTGACCGATCGATACAGATCGTGGGGGGCTTGTCTTGTGGGGTTGATCTCGACCTCGATCGGTTGCCCCCCCCCCCACCTCTCCCACGATTCGGGTACCCTTCCATTCAAATGGGATTGCTATCGCCGCCGCCTCCTCCTATAATGGGAGTTAGAGTGTACGCGAAGTCTACTTCACAAAATGTCGGAGAAAGCTTAGCGTCTTACAGATTTAGAAGCGATTCAGAGAACGAAGGAACAAAGTTGAGTGTGTATGAGACCGAATCCCCTACCACTTTCCTCGGTAGCTCAGCGGTAGAGCGGTCGGCTGTTAACCGATTGGTCGTAGGTTCGAATCCTACCCGGGGAGATTCGTTCGAATCTACCCCAACAACTCTTACTAATTGGGTAGTTGTGTTTCCCACATATGCCAAATCAAATTGTGTTGGACCATGATCCACCAACCAGTGAATGATTCACTATCGTGCTTATTTCCAGCTCTAACAATTGGAGAGAAACAGATTTGTGCGTTCTTACCCCCCCCCCCCCGAATACCCCCAAGGCAAGGACCCCGCCTATTAAGAGGTCGTCCCCCCTTCAATTCCGGTGTATTGAATGATTGAAATGAGGGAATCGATAAGTCATCTGGGGAGGGGAGTAAATCCACAATTTTATGGAGGATCTGTGATGTTGAGAAGCTGTTTTGCAAAATCCAAGCTATTGCTCCTTCTCAATCTTCTTTCTAAGCAGAAAGACTCATATAGGAAATGGCCTTCAGTTCCTTAACTATTTGATATGCTACAATAAAATTATTTATATCAGTAAAAGGAAAAAGTAGATCTTCCTTTTACTGAATTTGGCTTCTAATTATATTGCTAGAGATCTAGACAGAATGAAGGGTATCTAAGATTTGTTCTATGAACTTTCATGAGAAAATAATTTCGTCGTTTGATCCAGTGACGCCCCACCAAACCAGAACGGATGGAATAGATATTAATAAATTTCAAGCAACATATTATAGATAAGAAAATCCTGAAATGGGCAGCGGTTTCGCCTCATCCATTTGTTTCTATGAACCAGAAGCCTAAACCGAATAAATCGCTCTGGAAAATCTTCTGCTACCACGTAGGAATCAAAGTGAGCGGGACTAAATGTCTGCGGATATTGCAGATGTATATCCATGGAGGAAATTTCTTTGACGTATTCGGAATCTCGCTCCTCTTCATCCAAGGGGAGATTATTCCACCGCTTAATAGATGAGTCAGGTTTCAATTTTGGATTATCTTCACTATTATCTTCACTATTATCTTCACTACTATCTTCACTATTATCTTCACTATAGAGAAAGAAATTTTTAATTTTTTTATTTGACATTTTATTAAGATGCTGCCTTCTCATACCATAAATGGTGTAAAGCCTCCGCGCCAGTTTTTTCGTCGGCAACAAGCTGCGACGCGAGGAAGGAATGTTAGCATCTGGCTGGAACAGAAGCATGGGGTCCCAGATGAAGCGCCCCCCGAAGAGTCGAGTCGTTTCATCTAATCGATTACAGTGTGTTTCATATTCATTAGATGAGTCGCCGGATATTCCCAATTCGAGAAATTGCTCGCGTAACAACATATTATCCAACCGGTTTTCCAATCTTTTAATAAATTTATCTGTCACATTAGTCGCAGATTTCTCAAAACTAAATAGATATCCGCTTTTCCCACACCATCGACTTTTGTCACCCTTAATCCTATTGAATTCAAAATCTTGTTGGGGTATATAATTCCGATTTTGGTAAAGGAGAATTAGATTATACAAATGATTGGGTTCAGATGATACCCTCATCAATTCATAAGCCCCGCTTCGCAGGAAACGGAGACGCCAAGCCTTATGGGACCAAGTGATCTCGCGCGACACTTCCGTCGGACTTGAGTTTATTAGTTCGGGTGACTGTTGCAGTTCGAAGTCGGTTAGACTGCTAAATCCCCCCTTTCTCACAAATTTAGAAGAACGACTTGGAGAGGTTACACCTGAACAATACTTGGGTTTACCGATAGGAACGGAGAAGGGAAGATTACTACTGCGTTGACTTTCGTCTCTACAAATTTCTGAACGTGAGAAATTAGTCGAGAGGTTTTCTAGTACACCACAAGCTAGGTTCAAGTCATTCTCTACGAGTTTGTCAATAACAATGAAATTTTCTTCCTTTCCCATATCCATTTGGAGCGAATCGCGAGCTACTAATCCAGCTAGTATCCCTAGGATATGCGAAAATAGAGTGAATTCATTAAATGTTGACTCGGTTATCGAAGGTTCCACATACCAGTTAGACAAATAATAAAATCGCATTTTTAACGCGTTACGACCAATATATGTATTCGTGAGATAAGTACCTATCAAACTATTATTTGAGGTAGCTTCCGCTATCTCGTGGGAAAAGATGTCCCATTCAGAACCGGATTCTATCCCATTGCCCATATCACTAGCAGTCGAATGTTGTCTATGCAAAGCTAATTCAATTGCGTCGCTACATATAACCTCACTTCTTTTGGAAGTACCTATTAGTAACGCCTCATTAGCAAGAAGGAATAAATCTCGTTTACTATAACCCGTAGTTCCAGACCCAGTACCTTCAATAAGAGGAAGGGGCGGATTAGCCCCCATTTCGCAACCTTTGATACGTAATAGAATTGATAAATCTTTCTGACGTTGATACCCGTTGGATTTTCGAAAATTTATTAATTAGTTTAACCGGTTCGGAGCTATTGGAGCTGGATCTATCCTCGCAGGTACGTGAGTCGTAGCGATAACAACATTCTTGCGCATGTTGGAATTGCCGCGCCTGTCACCAATACTTCTCAATATTTGGCAAAGTAAGAATTTGGGATCAGCTTCTAGCTTATGATACGAACGATGAATATTCAATTCATGAATATCTTGAATCCATGGTGTACAGGGAGACATCTCTTTCGCCATTTCAAAAACGAAATTTAATCGGTGTACGCTTTCTTTCGAAATGAAATTTCCACGTACATTATTAAAAAAGGATCGGTTGTATATCAGCTTTTTCATTGGTAGTTTCACCACTGGAAAGTAGGAATCGAATGCTACATCTCTAATAATGGAAGATCGGCCAGTTTCTATGGGTCCTACTAGCAAAATTCCTTTAGATGGTAATAATCCCGATTGGAGTGAGATAGGTATGTCATGACATGGCATATTTAGTAGACTGCCTCTTCGTCTCGCTGTTACTGAAAATAGAATATTTCTCTCGAGGGCGGAAAAAGCCCACTTTTCCGCAGGATCCAACTTACGGATCTTGTGACTCAATAGATCATTTTGCCAGAATTGACGCAAGTATGCCAAAACATTAGATCTTTCTCGTGGATAAGGTTCATGAGAAATCTCGTTGCTCAATAAATCATAATTGGAATTCAATTTCGACACATACCTATAAAGAATTTTATTCGTCACTAAATGTTGAGTCAGTAGTTCTTTCTTACTATCTAGGATATCGGGGCTTTCTCTATGAAATATCCATGAATCGATTTCATCTTTCACGAAGAAGAAAAAAATTATATTATTTATATAATTCAAGAATCTATTCAAAGAATAGATTAGTAGATCTCTCGTTGACATTTAGCTTGTCGAAGGGGAATGCATTACCTCTTTCAAATAGGATCCACGCGTTGGGTCTGTCAAATATTCAATAGTATTGAAACGTTTCCATAAATGAAAGGAATTGGAACCCGAAACGGCAGACAAAGGGTGTTTGAATAATGCAAGAACAATTAATACTGAAAGAATGAAGTAATAGAAGATAGACCTATTGGAAGATTGAGATACTGACCATCCTCCCGAATGTAAAATCTCCGCTTCATCAGGAATTTCCTCGAAAATAAGAAGACTTATCTCGGATACTATAGTATTGATAGAATCGTTGTCGAATCTCAATCCCAGGCTTTGCAGTCTTTGAGATAAATAGGCTTTCGCACCATCTACTACATCTTCAGCAATTCTTTTAGAGATTCTAGGAAAATTATGAGTTGAGTCATAACTTATTTTAAGTCCTATTTCTGGATATGTTTCTCTAATCAGATCGTAAAAGTATTTCCACCAGGTGGGGGTAAAAAACCAAGGTATGTAATCTCTAAATAAGCTCCATTTCTCATCGATATTGTCTTTCCAAAAGATCCAAGAGATCTTATATCTGTTCAAATCTTTTAGTAATTCATTGAAATTGATAAAGTGGGATGGACGAATAGCCTCCCTCCGGATAGATTGATCCGCAAAATCCGTATCTTCGTACGCAACCTCCTTTCCAATCGATTCTGCTAGAGATCTCGATGTTACATCGTTGCATAATGGGAGTCTTAGCGACCAATAAGATGTTTCCAATTCTTCCGGTTCCAAGAAATACTTAATAGACAAATTCTTTTGATAGACTCGATCCAACACCAGATTCTTGAGACGAGGTTGGGGTTGCCGATCCGACGACGAATCGGGGTTTATCGACGTTTTCTCCAAAGAAACTCCATCGCTACTGCACGAATATAGAAATGACTCTATCGTTTCACGAGGAGATAAGTTCAAACTCGCCAGTAACCTCTTCAGATCCGAAATAGAATTGGAAAGTCCATCTGAGTGAGTTACTAATGCTGTGGATTCATGCAGATTAGATGAAGTAAATTGAATTGGTGTGAGTGCGTGACCAGCAACCTCCCCCGCTGTTTGTCTCGATAAATTGGATGACAACGAATCCGGCAGTTGGGGATGAATAAATGAGATGATATTAGATGAGATGGTTTCATCTTCGGAGCCCACATAGAAGTTTTCTAAGACGTTGAGGTAACTACTGTTGCATCTCCCAATAAAAAAATTTCTTCTGATTCTCGGAATAAAGTTGCTTCCAGCACAGTTCCGTATAGGTGAGTCGTCTAGAAAGTTTAGTTTATCAACCTGATCGGAGATGTATCTCAAAATATTCTCACCAATATCTCTAGTTGAACCTCCCCCACGGTTTAAATCATGCATAAACAGATTCCAAAATTGCCTCCCCGTAATGGAAAAATCATCCCTTGAAAACCCTGCTCGCATAGATTCAATGCGGGGCAACCCGATAGAAGTAGGATTCACTGCAGGTTCCAGCTCGGTCGAAGAGCCTACCGATTTCCCACTCATTAACAGTTTGGATTCAATGAATAAACTCTTTTTTCTCTCAAGAATTGTTTTGAGAAAAAGTATCTGTTCATCAATGTAACCATCGAATAAACTTGATAAAAGATCAAGCTTCATGAGATCTATCTTGTTTAATTTCTCGAGATCTATATCGTTCAATTTTTCGATGCAATAATCAATGGTATATATCAAAACTTTCTGGCGAGTAACCTCAGCAACAATCATTTTATAGAGAAATAAAACATTGAGAAATCGATGAAAATATTTTTCGTTCCGTTGATTGTTACTACCGAGACTGACACCAATATTACTTAGTAATTCGTTTCCTATTATTGATACACGGCAAATTGATTCCTCCAAGTCATACTTTGAGACTTCCCCGACAGGGAAAGAAGACGAATCCTCGGTCGTATCGAGCCATCTATGCACATTTGACTGAACATTTCTATACTCATCAATTTGAAAAGTAATATATTCGTTCAATAGGCGCCCTACGTTATCTTTCCATTTCAATACTATTTATTCAGTTGCAATTCTTGTTACACCGGTGTACTCCCCGATCCCCGTCCAGCCACCCAACCGATATTTGATTTGGAAGAAATATTCAGTAGATAATGCGCAGAAATAGTCATAGAAAAGAAATATGTATGTTGAGTAGAGAGGTATTATTCTATTTCGTCCATACAATCTAACTAAAGAATATATTGAATGTATGTTACTCTCTTCTTTCAATTAGTTTAAAAAAGTAGTATTTTCACTTCGATTACTTATTTCTCCAAGTATACCTAAAAAAGATATTTGAAAATAGTTTGGAAGAATCTCATTGAGGTTGAGGTGTCTGCTACTCGCTAGCCCAAATTTATTGCCAGATATTTGAGTAAGCGGCATGTCGCCCTTTATTTCCAATGGAAATCCTTTCCCAGATTTGACGCTATTACTGACGTCAATAACTATTGCCCTATTATAAATCAGATTTGATTTCTCGATTATCGAGATAAATTTGGTGAGTCGATTTATTAATCCATTTCTCATTTGTGAATAAGTGTGTAGAATGGGAAATTCTTCCCCATTTTTGTCACAATCTAATCCGGATATACAGCCACGAAACGACGTCGTTTTCTCACAAGACGTAAATGAAGACAAGTTGGAAAAGGCTTCTCGTTCGGGGTAAAATCCCGATCCATCCCCCTGGTGATCTGCTGAATTGCCGGATTCAAGTAACGCCTTGTCATAGGAGTTTACGGGACTTAATGAGTCGTTTCTCAATTGTGTTGCTTGTAACCGACCCGGATCTCGCTTGTTATGATTTTCCCAAAAGAATAACGAGTCGAAATCACTTTGGTAGTTTCTAGAAACTACCAGATAGTTATAGAATTTGAAAAACCTACTTGAATTTTGTAAACACCTACCCCTACAAAATACTTGAATCCTTTCAAAATCATCCTTGGATATATCTCCGCCAAGGAGTGAACCCCTCACTACGCATGCCTCCCATCTACCGGAAACCAGGGAAATCATCGCATCATAGCGAACTTGCTTCTCTCTTTTCGTTGAACCTGCAGAAATATCTTCGTTCAAACCTAAGTAGTGGTAAACTGGTATTCTCCTCTTTTCACTCCTTCCAACAGATAAAGATCTTTCGAATCGGAGAAGGCAGTCACAGGAGAAATCACCAAGGTTTTCCGCTTGTTTTCTTCTTACTCCGTCACCCCCATTAATGACTCCCGTTAATACAAAACTTCTTTCGATCGACCTTTTGTCACTCAAGCAATGCATGGAAATTGGTATTGTTAGCAACATCAGCATCTCCAGGGTGATGCCACTACCTCTTTTTAGTGAATCACGCAGATTGCGTAAAAATAGTGAACTTATAAATCACAAGTCAGATAATCTGATAAAAGGTTCATAATTGGAAGATGGACTAATTAAAAATTCTTTGAGATGTTGGTTTTTCAATGATTCGAAGAAGTGATCTAATAGACTGACTTCTATTAACTCCGAAACTTTAGATGAAAAATCTGGACTTCCTACTCTTTTTCTTGCCACCTTTTTTACCTTATTTTCTTTTTCCATATTAATTCTATGCGGTAGATACTATCTATTTCCCACATTTATTATACCAATAATCTTGAAAATTTCAAGATAGGATGGAATACATATTTCAGATGAGTCTAGTGATTTCTGTGAATAGTCGTATCCAAAATTGGAATTAGATCGGGAATTCTAAATTGTTATTGTCGAGGAGACCCACACATATCCCATCCACCTTAACAGTTCTTCTCTGTTCCAAGCAGAGCGATGGGATCGAATTACCCAATTGGATTATGGGCGAACGACGGGGATTGAACCCGCGCGTGATGGATCCACAATCCATTGCCTTGATCCACTTGGCTACGTCCGCCCCCCCTGCCGATTCAGTTGAGTTGATTTAGTTGGCTCCCCCCCCCCCCCGGACGTGAACAAGATCTATCTGTTAAGCAATCTAGATAGGTCCTTCGGTTGATACACATACATATTAGCTGTATGTATATAACAAGACAATAGAAAATCTTTGAAATGAGGAATACACTCCTTCTTTTATCCAAAAGATTGGGGTAGGGGATTACAAGCATTCTGCAAATCGGAGTAGGAAACTTCGTAATCTATTAAATCGCAGAAGGATATTCCAAATAGTTTTCAGAATTTAAGGTTGGAAACTGATAATCGTGAAATTGTGATAAGCTGTTATCATTCTTTTCATTCGTTCTACCGAATGAACCTTCATCTCATTGGACACCAAACCTCCCCCTCTGAAGTTAAGAGGTTTGGTATCCAGTTGTGCTGCATAACCAGACGGATGTTATCCGTTTATAGAAGGAGCTTCAGCAGAAGCCAAGTCTAGGGGGAAGTTATGGGCGTTACGTTCATGCATGACTTCCATACCTAGGTTAGCACGGTTTATGATATCAGCCCAGGTGTTTATAACACGACCCTGGCTGTCAACCACGGATTGGTTGAAGTTAAAACCATTCAAGTTGAATGCCATGGTGCTAATGCCTAAAGCGGTGAACCAGATACCTACTACGGGCCAAGCAGCTAAAAAGAAGTGCAGAGAACGAGAATTGTTGAAGCTAGCATATTGGAAGATCAAACGACCGAAGTAGCCGTGAGCAGCTACGATGTTGTAGGTTTCTTCTTCTTGACCGAACTTGTAACCTGCATTAGCAGACTCATTCTCAGTTGTTTCTCTGATCAAACTAGAAGTTACCAAAGAACCATGCATAGCACTGAATAGAGAGCCGCCGAATACGCCAGCTACACCCAACATGTGGAAGGGATGCATAAGGATATTGTGCTCAGCCTGGAAGACGATCATGAAGTTGAAAGTACCAGAAATGCCTAGAGGCATACCGTCAGAAAAACTTCCTTGACCAATTGGGTAGATCAGGAAGACGGCGGCAGCAGCTGCGACAGGAGCCGAGTACGCAACAGCGATCCAAGGACGCATACCTAGACGGAAGCTTAGTTCCCATTCGCGACCCATGTAGCAAGCTACACCAAGTAGGAAGTGAAGAACGATAAGTTCGTAAGGACCACCATTGTAAAGCCATTCATCGACGGAAGCTGCTTCCCAGATTGGGTAGAAGTGTAACCCAATAGCTGCAGAAGTAGGGATGATAGCACCAGAGATAATGTTGTTACCGTATAACAAAGAACCAGAAACGGGTTCGCGAATACCATCAATATCTACGGGAGGAGCTGCGACGAAAGCAATGATGAATACAGAGGTTGCGGTTAGCAAGGTGGGAATCATTAAGACACCGAACCATCCGATGTAAAGACGGTTTTCGGTGCTGGTAATCCAGTCGCAGAAGCGACCCCATAGGCTTGCGCTTTCGCGTCGTTCTAAAGTTGCGGTCATGGTAATTTTCGGTTTTCAAGAAATAATTGGTGATTCCCCAGGCTAGTAAGCTTGTTAATTTATAATATATCACAAAAACCAATCTGTGTCAACCAAAATTAATTGAGTCTCCAGAATTCTCGGATATGGGGGCTTCTTTTCGATATCTCAAACAATTTCTACTCCATGCGATGCGCGTCCCAATCAATTTCAGTCTCTGAAAAACTGGTCATGTGTCAAGCCTTTTTGCGAGGTACTCCGCAACTCTGCATCGGCCCCCCCCCCCGCCATCCTATCAGGAGGAGTCTAATAATTAACAACCTAAGAAAGAAGAGAAGTAGTTGCCAATCCCCACTTGTGGCTTGGACACCCGTTATTCGTCGTTCACCCCTCACTCAACTCAACCACTTCTTCGTATTGTTTTTTGATTCCCAGATAGTTTGTGCCCCGGTTCCAATCCACAACGCAATTATTGTGGATTGGAACGAATCCGAAACTAACGGAAATGGGCAAAAGCTTTGTTGGCTTCCGCAACTTTATGAGTCTCCTCCTTCTTCCGTATGGCACTACCGGAATTTCTGGCGGCATCCATTGATTCATCACTCGATCTTAAAGCCATACTTCGACCTGAGCGTTTTCGACACGCGATTAATGACCACCGGATAGCCGAAGCTTTTCCCTCTGCCGGTACTACTTCAACGGGAACTCGATAAGTTGATCCACCTACACGTTTGGTTTCTGTCACTACGTCGGGAGTTACCCCACGCACCGCCTGTCGCAGAACAGACAGTGGGTTCCTATTTGTCTTTTACCTAATCCGCTTCATAGCCTGATAAAAAATCTGATAAGCCAGTGATTTCTTGCCATTTTTCAGGATACGATCAACTAGCATATTTACTAATCGATTACGATAAATTGGATCTGATTCGATAGTTTTCTTTCTGTTCACTACACTGCTCCGATGTAACACGAGTTTACAAATATAAATATGTCAGATTTCAATCAATTCTTTTATTTCAACGGTATCTTAGGCTACTATTTCGGCTTCTTCACTCCATATTGTAGGGTGGATCCACCAGTTAGTCGAGGATCTCCCTCCAAACTGCACGTGCGACTTTCATCGAATACAGCTTTCCACATGATTGAATAGAAACTATTCAAATGATTTTGAACCATTTATTTTTTAAGATGCAAATCATATTTACTCATTGCATATTGGGTATCCGTTTTCTCTTATTCCGCGGATGAAAAAATCGAAGTTTAGATATAAAAGAAGAAAATCTTGCAATTCAGTTATCTTACTAGGAATGTCCGTAGGTTTATCAATCCAATCAGTAGATGTGCATAAAGCCTTCACTGAATCTCCGTAGTCGTAATC